AATCCTCTGAAAGGAATATTTTAGGACTCGTAAAGGATTTCTTTGTCTATATATTGTATTGTTCCATTCGATCTTTTTAGGTCTATACTCACCTCGATGGTTATGTGTCATGATATCCCTTGAAGCATATATGCGATAGATAAGCTCCCGTAACCATGCCATATTAGCTTGCGCTTTCCTGAACAAAATTTCTTTCTCAAAGAAATGGAATGTATAATTCCACAAAAAGTCTTTTTTCACGAGGTATAACTAACTATTCCTATATTATCTGTTACGGAATCGACCATGGATCAATTCCCCCTTTCTTCCATTTTTAAATCTTAAATGCACCCATAATTCTGAGCTTCATGTTCCTCCTCCCAAGATACATGTCAGAGCCGGGGGCATCCCAATCAGATTAAATGGGATGACAGTTTCTCAGTCCAAATCTGTCAAATGAAAATTTCGATCAAATCACACATCGCAATATACTAGGCCCTCTAATTCCCTAAGGGGCTTATCTAAAAGATTCGCAATATAACTAGGAAGACGTTTCAAATACCACACATGAGTCACTGGACATGTCAGTTTGATGTATCCCATTTGATACCTTCGTATCCGAGAATCAACAAATTCCACCCCGCATTCTTCACAAAATTTCGGGTCTTCTTTTTCAGTCCCAATCCCTCGGTAATTTCCACAAGCACAAATCCCACTTTTTATGGGTCCAGAAATTCTTTCACAAAACAATCCATCTTTCTCCGGTTTATTAGTTTTATAATGAAAAGTATAGGGTTTTGTCACCTCTCCAACTATCTCTCCATTGGGTAGAATCTTTTTTGCCCAAGCCCTGATTTGTTGAGGGGAAACTGGTCCAATTCGAAGTTGTTGATGTTTATACTGGTCGATCATAGAATAGAAATTCTGATTCATTGAGATCAAGCTTCCTTCCTATCCATCTGGAAGTTCTTTTCAGATACAAGGAAATGATTCAGTTCCAGGGACAAAGATCGTAGTTCTCGAACGAGCAATCGAAAAGATTCTGGAGCACCCTCTGGCTTAGGTACTGTTGCTCCAATAATCGTAGCACCAAGCACTTCTTGACGAGCTCTAATATGATCAGATTTATAAGTAAGCATCTCTTGTAAGATATGAGCAACACCAAATCCCTCTAGAGCCCAAACTTCCATTTCTCCTACTCTTTGTCCCCCTTGTTTGGCCCTCCCTCTAAGGGGTTGTTGTGTAACAAGTGCGTAATGCCCACTGGAACGTCCGTGGATTTTATCATCAACTTGATGAATTAATTTTAGGATATAGGACTTTCCTATTAGAACAGGTTGTTCAAAAAGATCTCCTGTTCTTCCATCAAATATTCTGCTTTTTCCCGGATATTCGGGTTCAAATACCCATGGATTTTTTGTTTTCTTACTGGCTTCATATAATTCAGAAAACACTAGTTTTCTTGAGGCCTCTTGCTCATATCTCTCATCAAAAGGTCCTATTCTATAATGTTTCTTTAGCAGATCCCCCGCTAACCCGAGCGAACATTCAAATATCTGTCCCACATTCATTCGTGAGGGGACTCCTAATGGGTTGAATACCATATCAACGGGCGTTCCATCTTGCAAATAGGGCATATCTTGTCTAGACAAAATCTTAGAAATTATACCCTTATTCCCATGCCTTCCAGCTACTTTATCACCTACTTTGATTTCACGTTTCTGTGAAATATATACACGAATCCTTTCTGGATTAGAATTGGAAACCCCTTTTCTATGGATCCATCTAACATCAATAACTCGGCCCCTTCCCCCTATAGGTAGTCTTAGAGAAGTTTCTTTTGAAGTGGATACCTGAATGCCAAGTATAGCTCGTAATAATCTATCCTCCGGGGCATATGATGATTCGCTCGCTGTCTGAGGTGTTAATTTACCTACTAAGATATCACCTGTTTCTATCCAAGATCCCAGCATCACAATTCCATTTCTGTCTAATTTTTGGAGTAAACGAGCCTCTAAATGTGGGATCTCCTTAGTGATTCTTTCGAGACCTTGGCTTGTTACATAAGTCTGAATTTCATATTTCCGGATGTGAAAAGAAGTATAAATATCTTCATAGACCAGACGTTCGCTAATTAGTACTGCGTCTTCAAAATTGTAACCTTCCCATGGCATATAAGCTACTAAGACATTTTTTCCCAAAGCAAGCTCCCCACCAGCTGTAGCCGCACCACCCGCTAGAATTTGTCCCTTTTTAATGTATTTACCCCGCTGAACCTGAGTTTTTTGATGCATACAAGTATTTTTGTTGGAACGTTGATACATAACTAAAGGAATGCTTAGAGTATTCCCATTACTTGAGAAAATGATCTTTTGAGTATCAGTATAAATGATTTTTCCCTTGCGTTCGGCTATAGCTGAAACCCCCGAATCTAGAGCCGTTTGACCTTCCAACCCAGTTCCAACAATGCACTTCTCGGACCGAGAAAGGGGAACTGCTTGGCGTTGCATATTAGAACTCATTAAAGCTCGATTCGCATCATTATGCTCAATAAAAGGAATGAGGGAAGCTCCAATAGAAAAATATTGGAAGGGAAAAATGCTTCTAAGATGAATCTCTTCCCATGCAATAGTCAGAAATTCTTGACGATATCGAGCTGGAACAACCTGTTGTTCTTGAATACCCCGATTCAAGGCCAAAGAATTTCCTGCTGCTACCATAGAATATTCATCTCTATTTGGTGATAAATAAAACATCTGTGCCTCTTTTGATCTCTCAGATAATTCATAAAATGGACTCTCTATAGATCCCCAATAACCAACCTTCACATGAATAGCTAATGATCCAATAAGTCCAACATTGATTCCTTCGGACGTGTCAATTGGACAAATACGTCCATAGTGACTTGGGTGGATATCTCGTATCCGAAAACTAGCAGTTCGCCCCGTCAATCCTCCAGGACCCAAATAACTCCATTTTCGCCCATGAACAATTTGTGTCAACGGATTAGTTCGATCCAAAACTTGAGATAAAGGGTGTAGACCAAAAAATGATTCATAAGTAGTTGTTAATGAAGTCGAAGTTACCAAATTTTGAGGAGTCGGTATCAATTTATGTCTGATTGCTCCACATATAGTTCCTCGAACCGTATTTTCTAAACGAACAAGAGCCAATCCGAATTGATCCTGTAATAGATCTGCTACAGAACGAATACGTTTATTTTTCAAGTGATTCATATCGTCAAGTGTACCCATTCCAAATTTCATTCCAATCAAATGATCTACAGCAGCCAATAGATCTCGTGGTAACAAAAATGTATTGTTTTGGGGTATATCAAGATTAAGTCTCCGGTTCATATTTCGTCGACCAATCTTTCCTAACTCACATCTTTGTTGAAAAAATTTCTTTTGTAATTCCTTGCATAAGGACTCAGAAAATACCGTATCCCCCCCTACACAGGCAAATTGTTGATAAAACTCCAAAATAGCATTTTCTTTTGACCAAATCCTTTTTTTATCTTTATCATTCGGGAAAGACAAGAAAATCTCAGGGTAACAAACATTATCTAGAATTTCTCTTATATTCGAACCCATAGCTGATGATAGAACTAAAATAGATATTTTTTGTTTTCTACTTACACGGGCCCATATCCTTGCTTTTCTATCAATTTCTAATTCTGACCTTCCCCCCCAATCCGATATTATAGTACTGGTATAGACAGAAATTCCGTTATGTTCCAATTCTGAACGGTAGTAAATACCGGGACTTTGCAATATTTGGTTGATCACAATTCGGTATATTCCATTTACTATAGAGGTTCCAAATGAATTCATTATAGGGATGTTTCCAATAAAAACGGTTTGTTCTTGCATATTTCTACCGGTTTTCCAAATTAAGACCGCGGGTACATATAATTCAGAAGAAAATGTGAGTGATTCATACACAGCATCTCTTTCTGTTATCAAGGGCTCTACTAATTGATATGTTTCCACAAATAATTGAAATTCAATTTCTTGATCTCTATCTTCAATTTTTTGAAACTTATGAAATTCTTCCGTCAAGCCCTGATTAATGAACCTACAAAATCCCTCAAATTGTATCTGACTAAATCCAGGTATTGTGGACATTCCCTCATTTCCATTCTGGAGCATCATAATCTGAAGTTTCCTCTTTATTGAAAAAATCCCATTATTGGCTTGGCTTACTATTGATCGATGATCTAGCAATGATGGAATGGATATTCTGTTTACTGAATCACATAAAATTTTAGTCAACTCCATCCATATATATCATACGTATGAACGGAAGCAAGACAGAGAAATGGAGGGCATTTTTGATGCAAGTTAGAATTTGAATTTTATCTTGAGCCAGGTACAAATAGAAAAAATGGAAATTGATAAAGCATTCCTAGGAAAAATTCTGTCACTTAGGCTGATGGAGTCTTTTATCGGATATCAAAATTGATACAATTTACAATTTCTACCTAATTCTTTTATTATGATATTATGATCAGGGTACAAAAAAAGAAAAAATCAATGAATTCGGGATTTAATCTGCTATCTATGAATGAGGTAAAAACAGAAGAATCAGGAACAGCATAGAGTTTCCCTTTTTTTAGCACACGCAATTGAATGTTCAAAAAAGAATTCGCAAATCTTTTTTTGGTAGTAGAATTTCTAAAATACAATAGAATTGCGTACGTATATAGTCATAGGAGTAATCTTTAGTCTTTAGGAAGTACATGCCAATATAACTAGATAACTATCTAGTTATCCGTATATTACATCTTTTATCATAATTGAACTTGGTGCAACCTAGGTTAGGTCGCACTCTATCATAATGTCTATCCTCTTTTCATGAAATATTCAAGCACGATGATCCTATATTAGGAATATGTGCATAAGAAATAGCCCCGGGCTCGGTATCCCCATATAACAATTTTTGTTCTGGAGTTTACACTGTTCTGGGGTTTACATATACACATATATTTTCTTATAATTAGATTATAATTAGAATTAATA